TTATGGGGGGTAGTATGGGATCCGCAGTAGGCGAGAAAATCACCCGTTTGATCGAGTATGCTACCAAGAGCTTTCTCCCTCTTATTCTAGTGTGTGCTTCCGGAGGAGCACGGATGCAAGAAGGGAGTTTGAGCTTGATGCAAATGGCTAAAATATCTTCTGCTTTATATGATTATCAATTAAATAAAAAGTTATTCTATGTATCAATCCTTACATCCCCAACTACTGGTGGGGTGACAGCGAGTTTTGGTATGTTGGGGGATATCATTATTGCTGAACCCAATGCCTATATTGCATTTGCGGGTAAACGAGTAATTGAACAAACATTAAATAAGACAGTACCAGAAGGTTCACAAGCCTCTGAATATTTATTCCAAAAGGGTTTATTCGACCCAATTGTACCACGTAATCCTTTACAAGGTGTTCTGAGTGAGTTATTGCAACTCCACGCTTTTTTCCCTTGAAAAAAAAAAAAATAAACAAGTAGAATGTTAGGTTCAATTAGTTTATTGGAATTAAAATGAAAATACGAAAAGTTCCGTTTTCTTTGGTGACATAAGATCCAATTGTAGAGCGAATCAAGAGAGAATCAAGAATTTCCTAATTTTTTGCGATATTCTTTTTTAGTCATATTAATGATTAGTAATCATAACGCCAGTCTCTATCAACAAACAAGACAAAAGTGCGACTTTTTCTTTTCGCGAATTTCAGGGAAGGCAAAAATTTGCATACTCTCCTTATACTTATGTATATAGTGTATATAGAAAAAATTGTCTCTATATAGAGTCTTGCATCCTTCTATACTTTACCGAGAATCGTCATTATTACTAATAACCCCTGTTGGCTCAGTCATATAGTTTATGTAGAAAGCTAAAAAAAGCGAAGCCCATTTAGTTAGTTCTATCCTCTTTGCACTTACTCTATAACTCAATTATTATATATATATTCACTTATCTTAGAGTCTAATTTCTTCCAAATAGAATTATTCTATTCTTAAATACCTTATATAACACTTATAACAATATATAACAGGTACAAATAGTAAATCGAGGTATCCGTTCTATGACAACTCTTAACTTACCCTCTATTTTTGTGCCCTTAGTGGGCCTAGTTTTTCCGGCAATGGCAATGGCTTCGTTATTTCTTCATATTCAAAAAAACAAGCTTTTTTGAGATCCGATGGGATGAAATCTCATTTCTTTTTTTTTTTTTCAAGACTTAGATTTAGATCATAATACAGATATCTAGTTAGTATAATATTATATAGGGTGCGGCTTCTTCCGAAGCCTCCTAAAGATTCACATTAGAATAAGGCTAGTTGATGAGAGTTCCTTCGGAAACAAAAAGAGTAAAGTCAAATGGATTTTGTTTATTCTTTCACTTCCAATAAAATACAACTGGATCTAGTATGAGTTGGCGATCAGAACATATATGGATAGAACTTATAACAGGGTCTCGAAAAATAAGTAATTTCGGTTGGGCCTGTCTCCTTTTTTTAGGTTCAGTAGGATTTTTATTGGTTGGAACTTCCAGTTATCTTGGTAGGAATTTGATATCTTTATTTCCATATCATCAAATCTCTTTTTTTCCACAAGGGATCGTGATGTCTTTCTACGGTATCGCGGGTCTTTTTATTAGTTCCTATTTGTGGTGCACAATTGCGTGGAATGTGGGTAGTGGTTATGATCGATTCGATAGAAAAGGGGGAATAGTGTGTATTTTTCGTTGGGGATTTCCTGGAAAGAATCGTCGTATTTTCCTCCGATTCCTTATGAAAGATATTCAGTCCATAAGAATAGAAGTTAAAGAGGGTATTTATGCCCGCCGTGTTCTTTATATGGAAATCCGCGGCCAGGGGGACATTCCCTTGACTCGTACTGATGAGAATTTGACTACACGCGAAATTGAACAAAAAGCTGCTGAATTGGCCTATTTCTTGCGCGTACCTATTGAAATTTTTTGAAAAATAAACTAATTTCTCATCAAAAGGAAAAAGCTTGTGAATCCTCTTTTTTTTTTTTTTATTTTTTTTTTTTGGTACTTAATTAAGTTTCGCGGATTTACATACTACGTTTTGCGGACAAAGCAGTTTTGTTTTATGGCTGTTCTATATAATATATGTATGATCCGGTTTGACTACAATGAGTGCTCTTATATTATAATAAAAAAAAATATTCTAATAAAAAATAAAAAAAAAATTGAGGATTTCTTTATTCAAATTCGAAACGGTCTTATTCTATTTCTGTATTCTTTGTAGGGTCAGGGGCTAAACTAAACACTGAATCACAAAAAAAGGGGGGATTCATATCTTGTAATAGAACTCACGCTTGATCGAAAGAGTAGATCACATCGAATCGATGAATAGGGTGATTAATAATTCAAAGATGAAAAAAATGTCAAAAAAGAAAGAATTGACTCCCCTTATATATTTTGCATTTATAGTATTTTTGCCCGGTTTGATCTCTCTTTTATTTCAAAAAAGTATGGAATCTTGGATTACAAATTGGTGGAATACTAGGAAATATGAAATTTTTTTGAATCAGATTCAAGAAAAGAGCATTCTAGAAAAATTCATAGAATTAAAGGAACTTTTCTTGGTGGAAGAAATGATAAAGGAATTTTCGGAGATACATACTCCAAAATTGAGTATAGGGATACAAAAAGAAACAATCCAATTGATCAAGATGCATAATGAGAATCGTATTCATACGATTTTACACTTCTCGACAAATCTAACCTATTTTGTTATTCTAAGTGGTTATTCTCTTCTGGGTAATAAAGAAATTATTCTTTTTAACTCTTGGGTTCAGGAATTCTTATATAACTTAAGTGACACAATCAAAGCTTTTTCTATTCTTTTATTAACCGATTTATGTATCGGATTCCATTCACCCCACGGTTGGGAATTTCTGCTTAGCTTTGTGTACAAAGATTTTGGGTTTTCTTATAATGATCAAATTATATCTGGGCTTGTTTCCACTTTTCCAGTCATTATAGATACAATTTTCAAATATTGGATTTTCCGGTATTTAAATCGTATATCTCCATCACTTGTAGTGATTTATCATTCAATGAATGATTGAAAAACGGTCCACTGTAATCTTAATCCAATTCGAATGTTTGTTACTGTTTAACATAGGAAAAGCGCATTCAAAATAATACTTCCTAGTTCTAGCAATCTAGGGGGATTTTCCTATATTGCAGTGAAATTCGTTTAGTAAAGAGCGGAATCGTGGATAGGGAACTATACTAGCAACCTACCTAATTTATTGTAGAAATTTTCGGGATCAATGATTGGACCATGCAAACTAGAACTACCCTTTCTTGGATAAAGGAACAGATTACTCGATCTATTTCCGTATCCCTCGTGATCTACATAATAACTCAGACATACATTTCAAATGCATATCCCATTTTTGCACAACAGGTTTATGAAAATCCACGAGAAGCAACTGGGCGTATTGTATGTGCCAATTGCCATTTAGCTAATAAGCCTGTGGATATTGAGGTTCCACAAGCGGTACTTCCTGATACTGTATTTGAGGCAGTTGTTCGAATTCCTTATGATATCCAAGTGAAACAAGTTCTTGCTAATGGGAAAAAGGGTGGTTTAAATGTCGGGGCTGTTCTGATTTTACCTGAAGGGTTTGAATTAGCCCCCCCCGATCGTATTTCGCCCGAGATGAAAGAAAAGATAGGAAATCTGTCTTTTCAAAGTTATCGCCCTACTAAAAAAAATATTCTTGTGATAGGTCCTGTTCCGGGTCAGAAATATAGTGAAATTACCTTTCCTATTCTTTCTCCCGACCCTGCAACTAAGAAGGATGTTCACTTCTTAAAATATCCCATATATGTAGGTGGAAACAGAGGGCGGGGGCAGATTTATCCGGACGGGAGCAAGAGTAATAATACGGTTTATAATGCTACAGCAGCAGGTATAGTAACGAAAATAATACGAAAGGAAAAAGGGGGATATGAAATAACTATAGGGGATCCATCAGACGGGCGTCAAGTGGTTGATATTATTCCTCCAGGACCCGAACTTCTTGTTTCAGAGAGTGAGTCTATCAAACTTGATCAACCATTAACAAGTAATCCTAATGTGGGGGGATTTGGTCAGGGAGATGCAGAAATAGTACTTCAAGATCCATTACGTGTTCAAGGTCTTTTGTTCTTCTTGGCATCCGTGATTTTGGCACAAATCTTTTTGGTTCTTAAAAAGAAACAGTTTGAGAAAGTGCAATTGTCCGAAATGAATTTCTAGGTCCTTGAATTTATCAACATCAAGTTCGTGGAAAAAGGACAAAATTCTTGTTGGAAATTAGGTTCTATATAATAAAAAAAGAATGCAAAGTCTTTTGTTTACTTGTTTATATTCTTTTTTCTACTAGCTATAAGTAATTACTTGTACATAGCACTGATGATGGTATGTATATTGTAAATAAAAGTTTTTCAATTTACCTTTTCTTTGTTTCTAAATTGGAGTGGTGTGATCAGTCATATTAAAATAGAATATAATGCATCACTGATTTTCTATTCAAATAGAAAAAATTGACTAGATACTAAACATAAAAAAAATAAGCGGAGAATAGAAAAGAAAGAATAAATGAGGGGAACCCATTTTGTTAGGAAGGATTAGTCGTTTTCCTAGTCTTCGACACAAGAAAGGGACGTATAAAATTCTTTTCTTGTGTCGAAATAATAATTATTCTTGATTCTGTTCGTCAAAGATTCTTATGTTTAGGTTCTAGTTTTTCGAAGTTTCTCATAATCTTTTTTTACGCACAACAACTAGTAGAAAAAAAAAAGAAATTTTTGTCAGACCCGAAAAGAAATAGAGTAGGATTTTCGAATTTTAATATATAAACTAAAGGGTTTGAATAATATCTGATCTACAGAAACCCATCAAATTTCTTAATCCCCCTTCTTCTAACTTTGGAAGTCTCAATGCATACTATATATATGAAAAATTCCTGTTAGGAAGCACTCAATAAAAGTCA